ATTAAATACGAAGCGGTGGGAACGATGAAACCTGTGAATGCAAAAGATTTTATTGAACAAATGAATCTTACTGATTCACTAGTCGGGATGGCGAAATGAACCGGAAATCAATTCATCTATTCTGAGAAGTCACGAAAAAGCGCTACGACTGAAATAGAGATTGCAAGAGTCAATATTCGCCCGCGAAAACTTTCTTTTTTTTTTTTGAATTGGTAAACTTGAATAAAGGACAAAAGAAAATAAAGATTTATTAGAACAACTATGAGTTATAAATTTTTTTAGAAAAATATTCGACTATCTATTCAAATTAATTGAAATTCCATTTTGAATCCTTTTATTCGCGAGGAGCTGGATGAGAAGAAACTCTCACGTCCAGTTCTGTAGTAGAGATGGAATTCCGAAACAACCATCAACTATAACCCCAAAAGAACTAGATTCCGTAAACAACATAGAGGAAGAATGAAGGGAGTATCTTATCGAGGTAATCATATTTGTTTCGGTAAATATGCTCTTCAGGCACTTGAACCTGCTTGGATCACATCTAGACAAATTGAAGCAGGTAGACGAGCAATGACACGAAATGCACGCCGTGGTGGAAAAATATGGGTCCGTATATTTCCAGACAAACCTATTACAGTAAGACCGGCTGAAACACGTATGGGTTCAGGGAAAGGATCCCCTGAATATTGGGTAGCTGTTGTTAAACCGGGACGAATACTATATGAAATGGGTGGAGTAACCGAAAATATAGCTAGAAGGGCTATTTTAATAGCAGCATCTAAAATGCCTATACGAACTCAATTTATTATTTCGGGATAAAAATGCAGAACCGACAGAAATGAGTCTTGGGTATAAACCAAAACCACAGGTTTCTTTTTTTGGCCAAACAATATTTCTTTAATTTTCTTCATCCTTTGCATTGGAAGAATAGACTAAAAAATTAATATGATTCAACCTCAGACCCATTTAAATGTAGCGGATAACAGCGGGGCTCGGGAATTGATGTGTATTCGAATCATAGGAGCTAGTAATCGTCGATATGCTCATATTGGTGACGTTATTGTTGCTGTGATCAAAGAAGCAGTACCGAACATGCCCCTAGAAAAATCAGAAGTAGTCAGAGCTGTAATTGTTCGTACCTGTAAAGAACTTAAACGTGACAGCGGTATGATAATACGATATGATGACAATGCTGCAGTTGTAATTGATCAAGAAGGAAATCCAAAAGGAACTCGAATTTTTGGTGCAATCCCCCGGGAATTGAGACAATTAAATTTTACTAAAATAGTTTCGTTAGCTCCCGAGGTATTATAAAAAAGGAGATCGCGATATCTTTGGAATATTTGAAAAAAAAAAATAGATTAAGAACTAGATTAATTCGTAGATTGTGTCTCACGCATATACTTTGAAAAATTCATATTCATAAACCAATAAAAAAAAAAAAAGAAAAAGCATGTTGATTATATCCAATTTTGAGGCACCAATAATTTTAGTTCATCATGGGTAGAGACACTATTGCTGAGATAATAACCTCTATACGAAATGCGGATATGGATAGAAAAAGAGTTGTTCGCATAGCATCGACTAATATTACCGAAAATATTGTTAAAATACTTTTCCGAGAGGGGTTTATTGAAAACGTCAGAAAACATCAAGAAAAAAACAAATATTTTTTGGTTTTAACCCTGCGACATCGAAGGAATAGGCAAAGATCCTATAGAAATTGTTTAAATTTAAAACGGATCAGTCGACCCGGTCTACGAATCTATTCTAATTCTCAACGAATTCCTAGAATTTTAGGTGGGATGGGGATTGTAATTCTTTCTACTTCTCGGGGTATAATGACAGACCGGGAGGCTCGACTAGAAGGAATCGGCGGAGAAATTTTGTGTTATATATGGTAATCCTTTTAATATCCAAATGGGATCCGAAACCTCTTCCTATTTGTTCGTTTTGTAAAAAAAAAAAGAAAGGGAGTGAGTTGTCTAATATCGTTTCTCCTCTATTAGGTGATACTTCAAGGGGGCTTTACCTGGAATGAAAGAACAAAAATGGATTCATGAAGGTTTAATTACTGAATCGCTTCCGAATGGCATGTTCCGGGTTCGGTTAGATAATGAAGATCTGATTCTAGGTTATGTTTCAGGAAAGATCCGACGTAGTTTTATACGGATACTGCCAGGAGATAAAGTCAAAGTTGAAGTAAGTCGTTATGATTCAACCAGAGGGCGTATAATTTATCGACTCCGAAACAAGGATTCGAAAGATTAGGTAATTTTTATTTAATACGATTCGAGATGAAAAATTTCAAGAAACTTATTTTCTACCAAAAAGTAGATTCAGAATTAAAATAAGGAATGACAAATATGAAAATAAGAGCTTCCGTTCGTAAAATTTGTGAAAAATGTCGTCTAATCCGTAGGCGGGGGCGCATTATAGTAATTTGTTCCAACCCGAGACATAAACAAAGACAAGGATAATCCGACTCGCTAAAGGGCTC